ACAAAAATAAATTTATCGACTTATCACGATGAATTATATTTGTTCGATACACTGTTGTCAATATAAATGTTGAGAAATAATACAACAGAAAAACAAAATAAATATAAATGGAATTATTTCAATACTATTAAAAAAAGGGCTTGTGTTGGATTGGCACTACATAGCCGAAAAAAGTTTAGATAGAGGAATAAAAAAATACCAAGTAGAAAAAAATATCAGATTGAATCAATAATCAATAATAAGTAACTAGAATAAAAAAGGGAGGATTCTTTGGTTATTACTTATTAGTATTCAACGAAAACCGACCAATTGAAGGAACTCCCAGAATTTTATATTTCTAGGATCAAGCAACTCGAGTTTTGTCGTTCTAGAACATGAGATTTTATAGAAGCAATGAAAAATAGATATGAGTAGAATCCAAAAAAGGAAAAAAGTATATATATATAAATACAAAAATTTATATAAGAATTACTATCCCTTTCTATACTATCCCTTTCTATTTCTTTATTTCCTTAATTCAATTTTGTTTGATTAGGACCAAGTTACTTAAAAACCTCTGCCTTTTTTAAAAGATCCCGAACAGTTCCTGTGGGCTGAGCGCCCTTTTCAAGGAAATATAGAATAGCAGGAACGTTTAAATAACTTTGATTCTTTATCGGATCATAAAAACCTACGTTCCGAAGATCTCTTCCTTCTCTTCGGGATCGAACATCAATTGCAACGATTCGATAGACGGCTCATTGGGATAGATCTAAGTAAATGAACAAGACCCCCCCTAGAAACGTATAGGAAGTTTTCTCCTCGTACGGCTCGAGAAAAAATGATTTGGAGTTTTGTCTACGTATAGAATTCTAATTTCTGGCAAAGGAGTTGATAAAATAAATTAGAATGGGATTTAACTCATTTTTTTCTTCCTCCTTCCTGAAAAAATAAAAATCATTTGTACCCATAACTCAAGTTGGATAATTCTCAAAGAGCTTAAAAGAAAAAAATCTTTAGGCAATTTATTTAATTTTTTGAATGGTCTTTAACCCCCTCTTGCTTATCTCAGTTAATCTTTATTATTATCCAGTTATTGAGACACTTGAAAAAACGGTGTTTCCTTGTTCTGGGATCCTTTTTTTTTTGTTTTTTGTTTTAAATCAGTGGGTTTAGACATTACTTCGGTGCTTCTTAATCCTTACAAAATGGCAGCAACATACCCCTTTTGTGATTTCTTTCTATCAAAGAATCATATAAACGCTCGATTCCCGCGTGATACACTTTGAATCGAAAGACTTTTCTCAATTTCAACAAATTTTACTTTTGAATTAAAAATGAATTAAAAACTTGACTGAATCGGATCCTTTCAATTTCTATATTGATATATATGATATACTTACAAAGTTGTTCCAATTTATTGATTGGTATTAACCCTAGATTCTTGCCCCCTGAAAGATGAATCCATACTTTCTACCCGAGCTCCATCATGTACTATATTCATTACAACCTAACAAAAAAGGATTCTAGTGAAAACAGAACAGATGTCGGGTCAAGAGCACCTTCATTCATAGAAAAGATGGCGGATGTAAGAATAAAAATCCACAACGGATCGTGTCCTTCAAGTCGCACGTTGCTTTCTACCACAGCGTTTCAAACGAAGTTTTACCATAACAAAAAATTCCTCTAATTTGGAACCCATATGGAATTGATTCAATTATGGAATCATGAATAGTCATTGGTTCCGTCGATACATAAACATATTAATCTATACCCTTTTTTCTTCTATACAAATTCTTCTATACAAAGATGGCAAAAATTTTTTTGAAGCAATCTTAGCAAGATCCCACCTATTATTGTATGTTATTGTATGAATGCAACACTTTAACTTTACTTTTTATTAAAAAAATTAAAATATCTGTTTCTTTTCGAATTGAACCATCAACGATTTAAAGCAGATAAATGGATTGACAAAAAAAACCATTTTATTTTTTTGTGTGAGATAGATAAAAAAGACCGATTGAAGAGAATATTTAAGTACTTGTTCTTTCGATTCTAATTTTATTAATAAGATAAGATGAACGAATTAGGGGTTTTTCGTACCTATGAGAATGAGATAGACTGAACTACAGTCTTTATTATGGATTCGTTACATATGTAACTTGATTCGTTATTAATGAGATTCGGACATACACAGATATACATATATTTAAAATAAGACCTCCTATTACTGTTACTAATTAAGAACTATCTATCCCACGACGCTCTGGGAATGCTGAATCAGAACAAAAATAAAAAGGATACCTTTTGGGGAAAGGATACTCTCTAGGGACAAAGACAAACAAGTCCAGATTAGGCGCTTGCTCCTAATTTTTTAGTTTACCCAAACCCAGTCTTGTCTTAAGAGACTTAATCCCATTAATTGAATGTAATAACCCTCCTCTTGTTTAGAATAAAGAGATCCTAATAATTTGGCTACCCCATTTTTTTTAAGTTTAATTTGATATGATGAAAAATCCGG